TTCTGAGTTCTTATCAAAAATTAACGAAGTCAAATGAAAAGGATTCCAATTTCACGTCTTAACTTAAATGAAATGAGCGCACTATAATCGGCAGTTTTCTAAGAGATAGATAGTATGGTAGAAAGATGCATCTTTCTACCATACTATCTATCTCTTAGTCTATAAACTTAGTCTATAAACTTAGTCTATAAACTTAGTCTATAAACTTAGTCTATAAACTTAGTCTATAAACTTAGTCTATAAACTTAGTCTATAAAGTTGTAATCTAGAATAAAGATAAAGGCTTAAGTTTCTATAGATCAATCTACAGTATTCTCTTCATATCATATATGTGTATATTAATTCCATATATTGTATGGAATTGACATAACACCCAATTTGCTACATCTATTTGTTATTTGTTCCGATCAATCTGAAAGAATTATTATCTTAGGATTCTAATTCCTTTATTATTACTAATAAGGAAGGGGAAACCTGGCCCATTTTTAACGCCCGAACCATGATATGAAATAAATCGATAAAGCAAAAATCGCCCTTCTCAAATTATAAACAAAAGGGGGAAATGCCCCCGACTCGACCGAGTCAAGATTTTATTATTTCCTAGTCTCTCGTTAGACAACCACCATCTCTATATCATTTCTCATAGAAAGTGCGTATACACTTAACCAAACCACTTCTTCTTTGAAGAGTAAAGGGGGAAAGAAATCAAAAAAAAAAGGGTCCGGTCTTCTCCAGTATCCATCTATAAAGATAGTCAGAGCCGATTCTCATTGATTGAAATATCAAATTTCGGAAGAATTTGAGGTTGGAATAAATTTCCAATTATCTGAATCCCTTTCTTTTCGAAATACAAAGGCGGGAATCGATGAAATATCTCTTTAATTGAAAGAGTATGATTCATATCATAGATTACTCGATTGGAGTCGGAGTCCAACGGGATTCAAAATTCAGAGATTTTGATTTTAAATAGTTCCAAATCCGTTGCAGAACGATCTATAAAACAATTGATACGGTTTGATTCCTGAACTCAATTAGTAGTACTTCTAGAGCCCACTTCTTCCCCACACTACGAGTGAAAGGGAAAATGTAAAGACTACCATTAAGGCAGCCCAAGCGAGACTTACTATATCCATGTGCATTATGTCCCCTATCTCTCTAAATATGAACGAATTATTCCATTATTCCTCACTAATAATAGTGGAATCAGTGGCGCAGAGTCAAAAAGGGGTTCTGGTTCTGACCGAACACTATTGAGAAACCAATCCAATAAATTGGTTATGATTTTGAATCAGGAAAGATTAAACACAAGCAAAATACATAGTAACATCTCAAGGAAATGGGAACGTGTAGAAAATGTAGGAATAATAAGGCCCATTCTTTAGAACAGAAAAGAAGCAGAGATCTCGAGTTTTTTGGTGATCAGGCGACACCCGGATTTGAACTGGGGAAAAAGGATTTGCAGTCCCCCGCCTTACCACTCGGCCATGCCGCCAAAATGATACAAAATAGGTGAAAATTTTCCCGGATTACTGAATTTTTCTTGTACTTGCATTTTAATTTCTGTTTTCCTTAATCCTTTTCTTTCCTAAAAGAAAAACCCCTTTTGGTTGGATTTGATCCAACCCTTCAATTGATTGTATAGTATCTGAAAATACACATTTGATTTCTCAATAGAAAAGCGAGAGAATGTTTTTAGCATTGTGTATTTTCAGCCGATAAATTTGAACCATTAACTATTGACTCCTTATTTCGAATTCATGAACGATTCTGGTATTTGAATTTCAACTTGTGTTTTCCTAATGACATAAGAAAATCCAAATTGATCCAGAACTAATCAGTATTGATTTTTTCAATCAAAAAATCTTTCTCAATTTCAATTATAACAAAACATATGAGTATATGTAAACCCTAGAACCTAAATTGTTACACAGATATCTATTATTTAGATATGTTGTCAATAGGGAATTATCATAAAATTATCCTACTTCGTGCATTGAATGGAAATTCTCTTTTAATAGAACACGACCCCGGCTGTCCCAAAAAGAACTGGCAATAAAACAGAAGTCGGATATTATAGCTATCCGCATATGTGTTTAATAAATGCAACCCTTCTTTTATTATACAATACACTTCTGCATTCTACTCAAAAAATCAGTAAAGTACAAATAGATCTCTTCTCTTTGAATCGTTTTTGAACAACGAAATCCCTAAGGTGTTTAAGTGCTAAAAAATGGATTCTATCTTATTTTTTGTCTTTCCAAATACCGAATCTTTTTATTTTTATCAAATTCGAATATGTAATATCATAATAATGGTATTATTTTAATCATTTTATTTTTGTTTTGCTATTCTATACAAAACCCTATGACCTTAATAAGTCTAAGTGACATAATTCTGTTTCTAGGAATTGTTCTATCAATTCCTTTCTATTTTGATCTGTTGTAACTTCCAATTTAAGTAGAAAATTTTCTTTATTTCTTCGTTCATACGTAGTTCATAC